CTCATTCTTTTAACCGCAACATTTAATCGTAATAATTGTCCCACTACCCTTAAAAAGTTTAGGCTTTTCCCATTTCGCTCGCCGCTACTAAGGGAATCGTTTTTACTTTCTTTTCCTCTAGATACTAAGATGTTTCAATTCTCTAGGTTCGCTCTTTCTTATCTATGTATTCAATAAGTAGTAATTAATAAAGTTTCCTCATTCGGAGACCTCCGGATCTTAGCTTGTTTCCAACTCCCCGAAGTGTTTCGCCGGTAACCGCGTCCTTCATCGCTTCTGAATGCCAAGGTATCCCCCATAAACCCTTAATTCCTTGAATTTAACACAGAAATTTAAAATTTTTGACACTGTCCTTATTATGTCATAAATGTGGAGGTAAGCGGATTCGAACCGCTGACAACCGCCGTGCAAAGGCGATGCTCTACCAACTGAGCTATACCCCCGCTGGGCCATTCTGGATTTGAACCAGAGACCTCGCCCTTATCAGGGGCGCGCTCTAACCAACTGAGCTAATAGCCCTTCGAATATTTAGACTCAAATATTGTTTAGTATAATCGACCATAAATATGAATAATATATTTTAAAGGAGGTGATCCAACCGCACCTTCCAGTACGGTTACCTTGTTACGACTTCACCCCAGTCACTAATTCTACCTTAGGCATCCTCCTCCAATTGGTTAGAGTAACGACTTCGGGCATAACCAGCTTCCATGGTGTGACGGGCGGTGTGTACAAGGCCCGGGAACGAATTCACCGCTGTGTAGCTGACCAGCGATTACTAGCGATTCCACCTTCATGTAGGCGAGTTGCAGCCTACAATCCGAACTTAGAACGAGTTTATAGATTAGCTAATCTTCGCAGAGTCGCATCTCATTGTCTCGCCCAATGTAGCACGTGTGTAGCCCAGGGTGTAAGGGGCATGCTGACTTGACGTCGTCCCCGCCTTCCTCCGGTTTATAACCGGCAGTCTTTCTAGAGTTCCATAAAGGCAACTAAAAACAAGGGTTGCGCTCGTTGCGGGACTTAACCCAACATCTCACGACACGAGCTGACGACAGCCATGCACCACCTGTGTATACGTTCCAAACGGCACTTTCTTTTTTCAAAGAAATTCGTATCATGTCAAACCCTGGTAAGGTTCTTCGCGTTGCATCGAATTAAACCACATGCTCCACCGCTTGTGCGGGCCCCCGTCAATTCCTTTGAGTTTCACTCTTGCGAGCATACTTCCCAGGCGGGATACTTAACGCGTTAGCTTTAATACTGCACAGGTCGATCTGTTCAACATCTAGTATCCATTGTTTACGGCTAGGACTACTGGGGTATCTAATCCCATTTGCTACCCTAGCTTTCGTCTCTGAGTGTCAGTAATAGCCCAGTAAAGTGCCTTCGCCATCGGTGTTCTTTCCAATATCTACGCATTTCACCGCTCCACTGGAAATTCCCTTTACCCCTACTATACTCTAGTTTAATAGTTTCAACTGCAGTTTTGAAGTTAAGCCTCAAGATTTAACAGCCGACTTATTAAACCACCTACAGACGCTTTACGCCCAGTGATTCCGGATAACACTTGCATCCTCCGTCTTACCGCGGCTGCTGGCACGGAGTTAGCCGATGCTTATTCTTCAGGTACACGTCATATATTCCTCCCTGAAAAAAGAGGTTTACAACCCATAGGCCGTCTTCCCTCACGCGGTATTGCTCCGTCAGGCTTTCGCCCATTGCGGAAAATTCCCCACTGCTGCCTCCCGTAGGAGTCTGGACCGTGTCTCAGTTCCAGTGTGTCTGATCGTCCTCTCAAACCAGATACTGATCGTCGCCTTGGTAAGCCATTACCTTACCAACAAGCTAATCAGCCGCGAGCTTTTCTTTAGGCAGATAAATCTATTTCACTCTTAAGCATATGGGGTATTAGCAATCGTTTCCAATTGTTATCCCCCTCCTAAAGGTAAATTCTCACGTGTTACTCACCCGTCCGCCACTTGAGTTAAAAACTCCCGTACGACTTGCATGTGTTAGGCATACCGCCAGCGTTCATCCTGAGCCAGGATCAAACTCTCTTAATATTTCCTTAAGTTTTTCTTTAAATTTTTGATGATTTGTAATATACATATATAATGTATTATTCTTAAATGGACTTGTTTTTTATAAATCATATAAAAAATAATTAAAATTATTTGTTTAATTTTTATCTTTTATTATAATTTATAAATTTTTAAAGCTATAATTTAATTATTAAGTGTAATTTCATACATTTGTGACAATTTGAAAATTTTATTTATTAAAACATTATTGTTTAAAAGTTCATTAGCATGACAAATAAAATGAGTTGGGATATTAGTAAAATTATTAATATTTGTAGTTATAATTTCATGATTGATTTGGTTTTCATATTCTGTTTGTAAGATTCGATCAGGAAGAAAATCAATTCCTAAATTGCCATAATTTTTTAAAAAATATTGAAGTATCTCTGGTTTTTTATTATACCAATATTCTCTAAGGTTATCTGGTATCGGATATTTATACCATAAAGATGGTAAATATCGAAAAATTCTTACTTCTTCTACTCCAAGTTTATCAATTAAATTTACTAAAGCAGGATTATCTAATGTCGATAAATTAGTAATATTAAATTTTTCCCCTTCACTTGGAAGATAAGGCATAGTAAATACTAATCTGTTTAAACCATCTAATATAATTCCAAGTAAACTTATAGAAATACTTGGTCCAATATCGATTCCTAATATAATCGGAAAAGTTCCTGTAAATGCTGTTAAATACCATTCTGTTAAAACTCTTAATGTATTAAATGGTTCTTGATAAGGGTTAAACATAAGCCACCACCACATAGCAGCCCGTATTTCGCATAATATTCTAAATTTATTTAAAAATCCGAAAGCCCATTCTTGCAATGTTCGTAAATTTGTTGTATTGATATGTTGATTTCCAAAAATTTGAATTATTTCTGAAACCCAATTTGGTAGAAATAACGGATTTTTTTGCGTAACAATAAAATTATAGTAACCTTCTAGGTTATCTTTGTAAAAAGATAAAGATGGGCTATTAAAACCAGAACTTTTTGGAAAAAATATTTCTAAATAAGTTTTTACCGACTCTGGATTATCGTGAGAACTACGACTAAGTGATAAAAGCTGTTGAGCCGCAGTTAAAGCTTCGCTTTCTATCAATATCATTAACATTTACCTCATTTAAATAAATTAAGTAAGAATTATCTTCGAATAGTACGATAAAGTAGTATAAAATTATCGGGATAGTAGGATTTGAACCTACGGCACCCTGCTCCCAAAGCAGGTACTCTACCAAACTGAGCTATATCCCGATAAACTTACTATTATTTTACCAAATAGAAGACATGAATATAATATCATAAATGAAATGCGTTTAGCAACCTCTTTTTACTTAGATATATTTTTTCTTACCTACAGTCTCATTATAAACAATATTAACTAAAGCAATAAATTAGAAAATAAAAGACTAAAATATAATAAAAATCTAAAGAAAATTTTAAACTCTAACAAATTATTTAATATAATCGTTAGAATTTAAATGTTTATAGAATTAAAGTTATTATTAATCTTTTTTCCAGTTTCCTTCAATATAATCTAACGCATCTTGAACAGTAACAATTTCGCCAGCAGCTTCATCATTAATATCTATTTCAAAAGCTTCTTCAAATGCCATAACTAATTCTACAACGTCTAATGAATCAGCCCCTAATTCTTTTGTAAAATTTGCTTCCGGTTTTACACTACTAGGTTCTATACCTAATTGAACACCGACAATATTTTGTAGTTTTGTAAGATTATCTTCTGCCATAAGATTTTTCCTTTTTTATCTATATATATATATATACTCTTATTACTAAAATATATTAATATAACGTATATATTATACTATAAAATAATAGTTAAAGAAATGTTTTAGCATGTTAAAGATTGGAATAACTTAATTACTTGATAAATACTAGCTCTATTAAGAGTGTATATTGGAATAATTCTTTGTTTTGCCAATTTTTTTAATTTAAGATTTTGCTTCAAGTGTTTTTTTAAACCAATAACAATACTTGCTTGTTTAATTTCTTTTGTTAATAGAATTTTAAGTCCAAGTTTACGAGCTGCTTCTTTAATTAAATTATTGGATAGTGAATATGTATAAATTACTAGTTTTTTAGTTTTTAAATTACGTGATCTTATTTGACTTTGTTGCATTAAAATTGTCCAATTATTGATATTTGAAATTGAACTATTTTTCAAAAAACTAGACGTTTTAAAAAGTGAAAGAGAATGTGTTTGAAATTTTTTATATTTTAAACGCGTTTTCTCATTTGTTAATAATTGTCGAATTTGAGAAACATTATAGTTACCACGTAAGATTAAATCAATAGAATTTTTTATGTTTTCATGAATAGTCCAAGAGTTTTGTTGATTGATTTCAATAGCTATTTGAAAAGCCGGGTAAGCCTTTCGTTCTAAAATACTTTTTTGTGTTCCCCGTCTTTTTGCTTCATCATCACTTAAAGTAACATATTGAATGCCCCCAATTAAATCAGCCAAAGAAGGATTTTTAATTAGATTTTCTAAACAATTTCCATGCGTTGTACCTACAAGTTGTACACCTTTTTCAGCAATAGTACGAGCAGCAAGGGCTTCCAGTTCGGTTCCAATCTCATCGATAATAATTATTTCGGGCATATGATTTTCAACGGCTTCAATCATTATTTGATGTTGAAATTCGGTTTTTGCTACTTGCATACGACGTGCGCGACCAATTCCAGAATGAGGAATATCACTATCTCCTGCAATCTCATTAGATGTATCAACAATAATGACTCTTTTTTCCATTTCATCTGATAAAACTCTAGCAATTTCACGAATAATTGTAGTTTTACCTACTCCAGGTTTCCCCAAAATTAAAATGGATTGTCCTGATTCTAATAAATCACGAATTATACTAATTGTACCAAAAATGGCACGACCAACACGACAAGTTAATCCATTTATTAAAGATTGACGGTTTCTAATACAACTTATACGATGAAGTGTTCGTTCTATCCCTGCCCTATTCTCATTACTAAAATGACTAATTCGTTTTGTTATATAATCAATATCTTGCCATGATACAATCTTTTGAGATACGTATTCTGAACCGTTGGTAAAACGAGCTTCAGGCCGCCGCCCTAAATCCATCACAATTTCAATAAGTTTGTCTTTATTTGCATGATTATTTAAATTTTCTTGAATAAAAAATGGTAAATTATCAAGTAATTTTTCTAAATCTTCATCTATACCCATAAAATCATACGTTTATAGTAACTTTCTAAATTCTATTATAGTTAGAATCGTTAAGAGAAACTTCAAAAGTTAGATTAATTTATTAAATAATTAAAAAATGAAAATTGACTAAATCAATTTTTATCATTTAATTATTTAATATCATGCTAGAAATATGATTTTCTTCAGTACTGAACTATTATTGATAAATTTTAATTAGAAAGTGCGACTAATTTATTAAATGTTTGGGTATCTAAAATAGCAATTTGTGATAACATTTTTCGATTTAGATCAATATTTGATTTTTTTAAATTATGTATAAATTTACTATAAGATAAATCATTTAATTTTGAAGCGGCATTGATTCGAGTAATCCAAATTTTTCTAAATGTACGTTTCTTTTGTTTTCTCCCTACAAACGAGTAGCGTAAAGCTTTCATAATTTGTTGATTTGCTACTCGAAAAAGTCGAGAATGAGCGCCACGGTAACCTTTTGCAAGCTGTAATATTTTATTCCGACGTTTTCGAGCTACATTTCCTCGTTTAACTCTGACCATTCTTTTTAATAAGGTAACATTAATTTAATAGGTTTACTATCACTAGTACTTATACAAATTGTTTGAGATAATCTCCGTTTCTGAGTATTAGATTTTTTACATAAAAGATGACCTTTAAAAGCGTGACGGCGTAAAAAATTACCAGTCCCAGTTCTTTTATATCTTTTTTGAGCTGCTTTTCGAGTTTTTAATTTTGGCATAAATTTTTAATTTTTTTCAGAAGAGTAAAATTCTTTAAAATAAAGAGTTGATTTTAAAGGATGTGAATATAAAAATTGATCACCCGATTGCCATTCTACGGGACAGGCTTGTCCGGGATGCTCTTTAATATATTGAATTGATTTTAAAATACGAAGAATTTCATTAATACTTCTGCCACACAATAAATTATTAACATTATAATATTGAATCACTCCTTGCTTGTCAATAATGAATAATCCAGGCAAAGCCATACCATCCTCAGTAAGTAATTTATAGTCATTACTAATTGTTTGTGTTAAATCGGAAACTAATGGATAATTTAAACCTTCTAATCCACCTTCGTCCCGACTAGAAAGAAGATAACGTAAATGAGAAAATGGACTATCAACTGAAATAGCAAGAATTTGAGTTGATAATTTTCTAAATTCTTTAATACAATCACTTAATGCAATTAATTCAGTAGGTGATACAGGTGTAAAATTAGCTGGATAAAAAATCAGAACAACATATTTCTTACCGCGATAATCTGAAAGACGAATTTTACCCAATTTTTTTTTATAAACACCAACAGTTATAAAATTTGGTGCTGACTTTCCAACTTGAGGATAATGTGTCATACCATATTACTTTATTGAAAATTTTAATTAAAAAATAGTATCAAAAATATAAAAGTAGAGCAATTTTAGTTTAAATAACACTACTTTTTATATTCCATTTAAAAACGAAATAGATAATTTATTTTTCTGATTTTGCTTCAACTTCAATTAATTCATTCAGAGCAAAATTATTCGTATTTGTCCCACTATAATTAACATTTTCAAATCTAACAACAACAGGATAACGAATTCCACTTTGATCTACTGTTGCGACTGTTCCCGTTTGATTAAACCAATATGATTCTTTTCTCAGAATTTTAACTTTTGATCCACGATTAACCATAAACTATAGTGCAAATCTTAAATATACTAATTTAGAAAACTAATAGATAGTTTACTAAATTAGTATAGTACTTTACGGAATATAAAATTATTAAGAAATTTTTAATAATGAGCTTTTATTAAAGTGAATTATTACAAATTTTTACAATACTATGCTTACTATTAGAAAAAAATTTCTTATTGTTGGTTTGATAATTAATTTTATGGTATAACATTATCAAAACTAATTTTTAAAATTTACAAATATTAATTTAATTATATTATGTGGCGAAATCTTATTAGAAATACACTTTTTGCCTTGATTCTTGTAGGACTCCTTTTAATAGGAGTAAAACAATTTAATTCCAATGGTCTAAATGATACTTCGAACTCAAAATCTAATAAAGAAATTAATCAAAATCTTGTCAGTTCTAGAATGACTTATGGTCGTTTTTTAGAATATTTAGAAATGGGTTGGGTTAAACAAGTTGATCTATATGATAATAGTAGAAATGCTATTGTTGAAGCTTCTAGTCCTGAATTAGGAAATCGACCACAAATTATTAGAGTTGAAATTCCTGTAGGCGCATCACAGCTAATCTCAAAATTAAAAGAATATAATATTGATTTTGATGCCCATCCTGTAGAAAATAAAAATTTCTTAATAACATTAGCAAGTAATATATTATTACCAATACTATTTGTTGGTGGATTATTTTATTTCTTTCAAAATTCAGAAAATGCCAATTCATCTCCTATGAGTTTAGGGAAATCAACAGCACGATTTGAACGAAGACCCGATACAGGAGTTGGATTTAACGATATTGCAGGTATTGATGAAGCAAAAGCAGAATTTGAAGAGATTGTCTCATTTTTAAAACAACCTGATAAATATACTATTGTAGGGGCAAAAATACCAAAAGGGATTCTTTTAGTAGGACCTCCTGGTACAGGAAAAACTCTTTTAGCAAAAGCAATAGCTAATGAAGCTGATGTTCCATTTTTCAGTGTCGCAGGTTCAGAATTTGTCGAAATGTTTATTGGAATTGGGGCTGCTCGAGTTCGTGATTTATTTAAAAAAGCTTCAGAAAATGCACCTTGTATTGTATTTATTGATGAAATAGATGCTGTTGGACGTGAGCGAGGTGCCGGAGTTGGTGGGGGAAATGATGAACGTGAACAAACATTAAATCAATTGTTAACCGAAATGGACGGCTTCAAAGAAAATAAAGGGGTTATTGTTGTAGGTGCAACAAATAGAGCCGATATTTTAGACTCTGCCTTGTTAAGACCTGGTAGATTTGACCGACAAGTCACAGTAAATTTACCAGATCGATTAGGTCGAATTGGTATTTTAAAAGTTCATGCGAGGAATAAACCGATCGGTAACGATGTGTCATTAGTTCAATTAGCTAATCGTACACCTGGATTTTCTGGAGCAGATTTAGCAAATTTATTAAATGAAGCTGCTATTTTAGCAACTCGTTATAAAAAATCAGCAATTACTAAAAATGAAGTAAACGAAGCTGCTGATCGAATAATTGGTGGTATCGAAGGAACTTCAATGGATGATACAAAAAATAAACGGTTAATAGCATATCATGAAGTTGGCCATGCAATTACAGGTTCTGTATTAAAATCGCACGACGAAGTTGAAAAAATAACAATAACACCCCGCGGTGTTGCAAAAGGTTTAACGTGGTTTACACCTGAAGAGGATCAAAGTTTATTATCACGTTCTGAACTATTAGCACGTATCATTACAACATTAGGTGGTCGAGCAGCTGAACAAGTTATTTTTGGAGATCCTGAAGTAACAACAGGTGCGAGTAATGATTTACAACAGGTGACAAATTTAGCTAGACAAATGGTTACAAGATTTGGTATGTCTAATATTGGTCCATTAGCGTTAGAAGATGAAAATAGTGGACAAGTTTTTTTAGGTGGGGGTATGGTTCAAGGAACAGAATATGCAGAGAATATTGCTGATCGAATTGATGAACAAGTATGTAAAATTATAAATTATTGTGAACAAAAAGCAATTGAAATCATTTTAGATAACAGAGTAATTATTGATTTGGTTGTTGAAAAATTATTAGATGTAGAAACAATTGATGGAGCAGAATTCCGTACATTATTAAGTACTTATACAATCCTTCCAGAGAAAAATGCTCCATATATTTCAAAATTTAGCTAATTACTTTTTAATGATTAATTGTTATTTATAAATCGAATCTCTTGCTATCTAAACTTTTTAACTATACAATAAAACAACTCATCTTAAATTTTTAACTATTTATAGTTAATTTAAAAAAGTTTTAAATAATATAAATTTGAAAAGTTTTATGGCAAAAAAAAGTATGATTCAACGTGAAAAAAAACGTATTAGACTTTATAATAAATATAAACTAAAACGTCAACTTTTATTACAGGAATATAATCAGACAAAAGATTTTAATTTAAAGTTAGAAATTCATTCTAAAATACAAAAATTACCACGAAATAGTGCTAAAATTCGTATAAGAAATAGATGTTGGAAAACAGGGCGACCTAGAGGATTTTATAGAGATTTTGGTATATCTCGTCATGTTCTTCGGGAAATGGCTCACCAATGTTTATTACCTGGCGTTAAAAAATCCAGTTGGTAATTAATATCTACTATAAATGAAATATGACCTTTTACTAGATAATAGGTCATATTTCATTTACTAAATTTCAAATTGATTACCACGTTTGTATTGTAAAAAAGCTGCAACGAAAAGGCCGAAAGCAGATACAGTAATCATACCTAACACAATACCCGATAATAAAGGTTCTACCATTTTTTTATTTATTAATAAAGAGATATAAATATATAGGATATAAATTGTAGTTTTAAAAATTGAATCGTTTTACTAATGTAAACTTTGATTAACTTTATTATAAAAATTTTGTTACTTTATTTTTAAATTTATCTAAACCCAATAGCAGCTTGCCAAACAAAAGCTAATAATAAAAAGAAAACTGGAATAATTGGTAATACATCAACAATCGGACTAAAAGCAATATATGCTTCTGGTAAACGAGATAATAGTAAACTTTCCATAATTAAAAACCTTATAGAGATAAAAAATTAATAATATTAAATATTTTAAATTTAATATTATTAATTTTACTATAAAAATAATTAAAAAATTGATTGAGATAAAGATTTTTTTGATTCTAGGTCATTTTTAAATACAATTAATAATACTAATAATCAATTATTAGTATTATTAATTTTTAAAACGATAAAAAAAATATTAATATGACAGCAGCTATTTTACCCTCAATTTTTGTTCCGCTTGTTGGTATTATTTTTCCAGCCCTGAGTATGGCGTTATTTTTCATTTATGTATCAGTAGATGATATTGAATAATCTTAGATCAACTATTAATTTATTAATAGTTGATCTAAGATTATTCAATATCATTAAAAATAAAATTAAAAAATACTAAAGTTATTCAAATTTTTCATTATTTAAATAATATAATACTAAATTTTTGCTCTACTGAAAAACTATCTTAATTAAGATAGTTTTTCAGTAGAGCAAAAATTTAGGTAGATAGATTACTATAAAAACTTAGTAACGACTACCTTCTGGATTAGCTTGAACACTATAACTCTTAATAGAGTATATAATTTGACGGCCTGGTCCATCTGTACGGTCTAAGTAGAAACCTGGTTCATTACTTGGACGGCTTGCGATAAAAGACATAACGCAACTTTCAACACCATAACTAGCATCAAAAGCATTCATACGAATGTAACCATTTGGACATGCTTTACGAGCTTCATTTAATTCATACATTACAGAACCAACGTCTTTAATGTCAAATAATGGTAAACCCCATAAATCCCAATAGCTGTTACGTGGATGTGGATCATCAGTCCATTCAACGTTCATAGCCCAGCCTTTTGAAATTGCATAAGCAATTTGTTTTTCAATTTGTTGGTCAGTTAAATCTGGTAAGAAAGAGAAGCAACCTTGTGTAAGTCTCACTATTCAAATACTCCTTTAAATTTGGTTAAAAGTAACTTAATTATACGTTTGCTGTAGCTGTTTCAGAGAAATCAGCAGTATCTGTAGAAGTATAGTTGAAACTAATATCTTTCCATAGATCTAAAGCTGTTTGTAAAGGACCACAAGTTTTTGCTGCATCACGTAAAATTTGAGGACCTACTTGAGGATTAAAGTAATCAGCACCTTCATTACGAGCTAATACCATAGCTTCTAAAGCTACACGGTTAGCTGTAGCACCGGCTTGAATACCATCAGGGTGACCAATTGTACCACCACCAAATTGTAAAACAACGTCATCACCTAAGTAATAAACTAATTGGTGCATTTGACCACAATGAATACCACCAGAAGCTACAGGCATACATTTACGTAAACTAGCCCAATCCATTTCGAAGAAAAGACCATAAGGTAAATTTACAGATATTTCTGTTAAACGTAAAGTATCATAGAAACCTTTAATCATTAAAGGATCACCTTCTAATTTACCAACAACTGTACCAGCATGAATATGATCTACACCAGACATACGCATCCATTTACAAATTACACGGAAATTAATACCATGATTTTTTTGACGAGCATATGTTGAGTTACCTGCACGGTGTAAATGTAAAACCATATCGTTTTCGCGTGCCCAAATAGCAGCAGATTGAATTGCAGTATAACCTAAAACTAAATCGATCATCACAATTACAGAACCTACTTCTTTAGCATAATCAGCACGCTTGTAAAGTTCTTCCATAGTTGCAGCTGTAATGTTTAGATAAGAACCTTTAACTTCACCAGTAGCAGCTGAAGCACGGTTAATACCTTCCATACAATATAAGAAACGCTCTCTCCAACGCATAAATGGTTGTGAGTTAATATTCTCATCATCTTTTAAGAAGTCTAAACCACCTTTTAATCCTTCATATACTACACGACCGTAGTTTTTACCAGAAAGACCTAATTTTGGTTTTACAGTAGCACCTAATAATGGCGCACCATATTTGTTTAAACGCTCACGTTCAACAACAATACCTGTAGCTGGACCTTGGAATGTTTTTAAGTATGAATGAGGAATACGCATATCTTCTAAACGTAATGCAGCTACAGCTTTAAAACCGAAAACATTACCAATAATAGAAGCTGTTAAATTTGCTAATGAACCTTCTTCAAATAAATCACATTCATATGCGATAAAAGCAAAATATTGATCTGTAGTATTAGGAACTGGATCTACACGGTAAGCTTTAGCACGGTAACGATCACAAGCTGTTAATAAATCAGTCCAAACAACAGTCCATGTAGCTGTAGATGATTCACCTGCAACAGCAGCTGCAGCTTCTACAGGATCTACACCTGGTTGTGGTGTAATACGGAATAATGCAAGAACATCAGTATCTTTTACTGCGTATGAAGCATCCCAGTAACCCATTTTAGCATATGGGATTACACCAGATTCGTAACGGTCACTTTTAATTCGAGTCCGTTCTGATACAGATTGAGACAT